AGTCCATGTCCAAATACAGGTGGTTCCTAGTTACATATACATCTGATCATATAGCTATTTTGTTTATGTATTACAATAAAGCAGGAGGTTTTAAAATGCGAGATCTAAAAACATATCTCTCCACGGCACCGGTACTAAGTACTTTATGGTTTGGGTCTTTAGCAGGTCTATTGATAGAGATTAATCGTTTTTTCCCAGATGCGTTGACATTCCCTTTTTTTTCATTCTAGTTATTTTATTGGTCTAACTGTTGGCAGAGGAGGGATTGAAGAAGATTAGAGATAGAACGCAATATCTGTGACTAGTACTTCTCCCCTCCCTACTCTTTCTTTTCTTTGTTGTTTTATTATTCTATTTTTATTATATTTAATATTAGATATTATTAGAAAAAATGAGAATAAGTTCGAAAAGAGAAAGAATAAAATTTTAGTCAACCTCAGTAAAAGCCGGAACTCGCCCCAGGCCTAAATAGTGATAACGAAAATGGAAATGTGGCTATGGCAACAGTATCATAAAAATACACTTATTAAATGAAATACTCTACTTCAATTCTCAATCTAAATAGTTCCTAGTTAGAATAATGAAACCCATTGTATTACTTATTATTAATATATTGATTGCAACGAAATCTTTCATAAATTGGAATTGGATTTCAAGCTCGCAACTTCCATTTTTTTCTTTCCTTTCTTTTTCTTCGATTCGGATCGAAAAATAGAACAGTTAAGTGAATAGAAAACCAAAAAGGGGGTTCATGGCCAGGGGTAAAGATGCCCGAGTAAGAGTTATTTTGGAATGCACCGGGTGTGTTCGAACAGGTCTTAGTGTTAATAAGAAATCAAGAGGCATTTCCAGATATATTACTCAAAAAAATCGACACAATACACCTGGTCGATTGGAATTGAGAAAATTCTGTCCCTATTGTTACAAACATAAGATTCACGGGGAGATAAGGAAATAGATAGAATCGATCACCTGCGTGTCACTCCTTCAAGGAATCTGAAAAAAGAGATATTAACTATATCTTAGATAGTTAATAACACGTAATTAATATACCATATATTAAAAACTTGATATATTAATAGCATAGAATATATAGAATCTCTAAAAAAAAATTCTATTTCTTAATTCTAAATCAGTTTAGATTTGATCAAACGAAATAGGATTTTTTGGATAAGGAATAAACAAAACATGCATAAATTCAAGCGACTTTTTCATAAATCCAAGCGTTCTTTGCGTAGGCGTTTGCCCCCGATCAAATCGGGGGATCGAATTTCTTATAGAAACATGAGTTTAATTAGTCGATTTATTAGTGAACAAGGAAAAATATTATCTAGACGGGTAAATCGATTGACCTTAAAACAACAACGATTAATTACTATTGCTATCAAACAAGCTCGTATTTTATCTTTGTTACCGTTTCTTAATAATGAAAAACAATTTGAAAAAGGCGAGTCGACTGCTAGAACTGCTGGTCTTAGAACCCGAAATCAAATCAATAGGCTTACTCTTCAATAGAATCAAACTCCCAATCCGAATTCAAATAAGGATTTCTTTTTTGTTTAAAATACAGGTTGTAAGAAAAAACGAATTGAATTGGGTAAGAACAAGGAATCAATCTTTTTTTATTGAACGTGTTTGCTCATTTTAACGACTCTATCCTATTCTATAATAAAAATTTCTACTCTACCTTCCCGGAGTTCATTATTCAGGGAACTCCATTTAACGCATCTCGAGCGATTCGTTCCAATTGCCTTATTTTATTATTTCATTGGAAATCATATAAAGACTTTTTTTATTTAATATAGCCATTTGCGCAAGTATTTTACGATTAAGAAGCAACTGCCTCTTGTACAGACTGTGCATTAATATACTATAACTATAGGATACCCACCTCTCGCGAATTACTGCATTTATTCGCGTGATCCACAAACGACGAAAATCTCTCTTTTGCCTATCTCTATCCCGATGAGCCGAAACCAAAGCTCGTATTTTCTGTTGAGTAATAGTTCGAGTAAGTCTTGAACGAGCCCCCCGAAAGCTTGAGGCAAATAAACGAATTTTTGTTCTACGTTTCCGAGCTATATATCCTCGTCTAATTCTGGTCATTGAATAAATGAAACTTTGAGGAATAACTGATCGATTTGCTTGCTTTCAGTTACTCTTTATTTTCTTTACTAGCCTATTAATTAACAAAACGGGTTCTCCCAATGTATAAGGTAAAAACTCCAATGGCTTTTGCTACAATAACCTTCCCAACCACTATTTTTTTTCGAGGCATTTTATCAATGCCTCGAAAAAAAAAAGCACAGTAAATATAAATGGATAAAGAAATGGTGGGTTCCATCGTTTATATGGTTACTTCTTAAATTAAACGGTAAGGCCCTCTCTATACACCGGAGCCCCTTTCTTCGTTCTTCATTTAATCAATATATTAACTTGTACAGTTCACACTCTTTGACTCTACCCATGGGATTATCCAGTAATAGACCTTTCACAAGGAGATCCACCCAATACAGTAACGGTATTTAATTATGAAGATTTGTTGGGTAGCTGACCCTCTGAGTCCGTTCTTGCAAGAGTCTGGGCAGAATTTTTCTGCTTTTTAAATCAAAAAGAATTTCCCTGGATAATCAGTTGTTACCAATGGGTAATTCTTTTCATCTTAAATTGAAAAATTAAGGGGTGCACATGTTTGTCCCAATGGAAACCAAAAATTTAGTCCACAATATACACAATAACAAGATATGGTAGATCTTTTTTTTAGATCGTGAATGGAGGAACTCCATTTTATCCTATTCGTTGGTACTGTATCGATCACTGATACTGTAATGTTTTTCTTTTGTCCCAGCCCAGGATCTGAACGAGTCGCACATACACCCGAATACATGTTCCTCGGCGCTGAGGACATCCCCTAAGAGCGGGGGATTTCGTGACATTTTTTATTGGCTGCCTTGTATTCCTAATAAGTTGTTTAAGAGTTGGCATGGAAATCGTATCTGAATCCTATATCGAAAGGGGATGGTTTAGATTGATCCTAACCGGATGATTATGATTTCTTTTAATATATTTTTATAAATATAAATTTTCCTAAATTTAATATACTAAATAGAAACTATTAAACTGTTAAATATTCAAATTTCAAAATTTGATTTTAAATGTGATTTATGTGAAATCTTTGCTATTTTTCAACCGCTACACGATCAACAATTCCATGAGCTTGGGCTTCTGTTGCTGACATAAAAGCATCCCTTTCCATGTCTTCGGATACCATCCATAAGGGTTTGCCCGTTCTTTGTACATAAACCCTTGTGATGGTTTCGCGGAGCTTCAGCAGTTCTTCCGCTTCCAGGACAAATTCTCCTACTTGTGCCATAAAAAAAGCACTAAAAGGCTGATGGATCATTACCCTGATGATAGAACATAATAAATGGTTATTCGATCTTTCATGATTAAGTCAGTAGAAGATAAAAAGAAAGAATAAGAAAAAAAAAAAAAAAGAAAAAACGATAGAATTGACCAACCGTACATGCATGGTTTGCACATTGCATACGGCTCTTTAATAGAATTGACTTTTACCTTCCATCAAAGAAAAAAATAAGAAAATATAGAGTCTATCAGACCCAGATCGGTAAATGATCTAATAACCGCCCTTCCTTTTTTTTTTTTAGGAATTAAAAAAAAATACTATGACGGTTCCGTTGCTTTATATCTTTATATTTTTTTTTATTTCATTTGTGATTCAGCAATCCCAAAGTTTCTTTTTTTGGTATTCTTTTCTTTCCGAACATAGCCAAAACAGTCTTTCTTTGGGTGTGAAAAAAAAATAAGGTTTGTGACACTGAAACAGGCCTCCGATAAATAAGAAAAAATCGGCAATACCTTTTTTCATACTACTCTTTCGATACATAATTTAATGATTTTTGAATTTTTTTGAAAAAGCAATACAATTTTGTTTCTATCGAATTCGAAGTGCCATGCTATTATTACTGAAAAAAATTTTATATGGTGAAGGCATAGTCTTTTTTATCTCAAAAAAAAAAAAACTCATTGGCGCCAAGCGTGAGGGAATGCTAAACGTTTGGTAATTTTTCCTCCGACCAGGATAAAAGATCCCATTGAAGCGGCTAATCCCAGGCATATTGTCTGTACATCTGGTCGCACAAATTGCATAGTATCATAAAGAGCTATTCCAGGTATTACCCATCCGCCTGGAGAGTTGATAAACAAATAAAGATCTTTGGTATCACTCTCCATAGTTAGATATAATATAAGAGCAATAAGTTGATTCGCGAGATGGGTATTAATTATTTGGCCTAAAAAAAGTAATCTTTCTCGATAAAGTCGGTTGATTAGGATAAAATTCGATCCTTTAGGAACCGTACATGCATCCTTTGATGCATACGGTTCAACAAAAATCGCGAAAACAAAGAAGAATCAATGTATAGATCCTAGCTTTCCTTCTTTTTTCCTAAGAGGCTCTTTCTAATTTTCTATTCTAACGAAGAAATTTTTCTTCCATTTTTCAATAAAAATGAGTTTTGGCCTGTTTACCTAAAAAAAGGGGCATTTACTAAACTTTTCAAACTAACTTCTTTTTGATGTATTGTTTCATCGAGATTCAATCTAAATCACGATGTCATTCTCTTGTTCCTGAATGGTCCTCTTCAATTCTTTTAGGTTTATGCTCTACTCCGAGTAAAGATACACCCGATTTTTATTTGCACATATAGAGCAAAAGCCCCCACTACCACGTCTTTTTGCGAAGACTTCTTTTTTTTTTTCAATTCATTTCATGTCTTCCGTTAAATATTCGACGTATTTATTATATTAATATTAGTCACGTAATTTTGATTAACAGTTCGAAATTACTTTAATTTAATAAAAAAAAGTCAAATATGATACAAGTAGTAATCATAGATAATCTATTACCAATTGGGTTTTTTCTAAACGGAGCCTGGATACCGCGTTTTTTTATTAGTCCAAACAAATAAGCCAACCATAAATTTTATTCTAATCGCTAATATTAATCTGGATACCTCTCAACAAAAAAATCTTATTTTATTTCATTGCACTTCACGCTCCAAAGTTTTGATGATTCGATCAATCCTTTTTGGGCGAAGCTGAAGGATATCTCAATCGGGGGAGAAAACGGGGAAATCCCATATGACCCACTATATCTGACAAGTCGCACTATATGTCAACCCAGGATGAAGCGTTTTCCCCAGGATTTCGAAAGGGTATTCTTGGAACACCAATAGGCATAAAATGAAAGAAAAAATTAAGTACTATATCTCACTTTGATGTGGAATCGTAATAATGTTTTATTTTTAATAATATTGTCTTTTCTTCTCTATTTTAGCCATAAATTAGATAAATTTATAAATAAACTCAAGGAAGACAGAATGAATAAAATAACGCACTTTGAAAGATAAAGGAATACGACCATATAAAATGATATCAATCCCCCATTGCGTATTGGTACTTATCGGGTATAAAATAGATTTGCTTCTCTTTGTTCCTACGAACAGAATTAGAATTGTTCCTTTATTATTACTACTTTATTATTACTAAAAGACTGGAACAAAGATTAATCCTTTCTCTCAGATAATGCACTGAAAGGGAGAGGTCCATAGTATAGTTTTCCAATGCAATAAAGTTACAAAGTGTCTATTTTTTGTTGATAAAGGGGTATTTTCCATGGGTTTGCCTTGGTATCGTGTTCATACCGTCGTATTGAATGATCCCGGTCGTTTGCTGGCTGTCCATATAATGCATACGGCTCTGGTTGCTGGTTGGGCTGGTTCGATGGCTCTATATGAATTAGCAGTTTTTGATCCCTCTGACCCTGTTCTCGACCCAATGTGGAGACAAGGTATGTTCGTTATACCCTTTATGACTCGTTTAGGAATAACCGATTCATGGGGCGGTTGGACTATCACAGGCGGGACTATAACGAATCCGGGTATTTGGAGTTACGAAGGTGTGGCCGGGGCACATATTGTGTTTTCTGGATTGTGCTTCTTGGCAGCTATTTGGCATTGGGTGTATTGGGATCTAGAAATATTTACTGATGAACGTACAGGAAAACCTTCCTTAGATTTGCCTAAGATCTTCGGAATTCATTTATTTCTCTCAGGAGTGGCTTGTTTTGGGTTTGGCGCATTCCATGTAACAGGATTGTACGGTCCTGGAATCTGGGTGTCCGATCCTTATGGACTAACCGGAAAGGTCCAATCTGTAAATCCAGCGTGGGGTGTGGAAGGTTTTGATCCTTTTGCTCCGGGAGGAATAGCCTCTCATCATATTGCAGCAGGGACATTGGGCATATTAGCGGGACTATTTCATCTTAGTGTCCGTCCGCCACAACGTCTATACAAAGGATTGCGTATGGGAAATATTGAAACCGTCCTTTCCAGTAGTATTGCTGCTGTCTTTTTTGCGGCTTTTGTTGTTGCTGGAACTATGTGGTATGGTTCAGCGACTACTCCGATTGAATTATTTGGTCCCACTCGTTATCAATGGGATCAGGGATATTTCCAGCAAGAAATATATCGAAGAGTTGTTGCTGGTCTAGCCGAGAATCAAAGTTTATCCGAAGCTTGGTCTAAAATTCCTGAAAAATTAGCTTTTTATGATTACATTGGGAATAATCCGGCAAAAGGGGGATTGTTCAGAGCGGGCTCGATGGATAACGGGGATGGAATCGCTGTTGGGTGGTTAGGACATCCTGTCTTTAGAGATAAAGAAGGCCGTGAACTTTTTGTGCGTCGTATGCCTACTTTTTTTGAAACATTTCCAGTTGTTTTGGTAGACGGTGACGGAATTGTTAGAGCCGATGTTCCTTTTCGAAGGGCGGAATCGAAGTATAGTGTCGAGCAAGTAAGTGTAACTGTTGAGTTCTATGGCGGTGAACTCAACGGCGTCAGTTATAGTGATCCCGCTACTGTTAAAAAATATGCTAGACGTGCTCAATTGGGTGAAATCTTTGAATTAGATCGTGCTACTTTGAAATCCGATGGTGTTTTTCGTAGTAGTCCAAGGGGTTGGTTTACTTTTGGACATGCTTCATTTGCTCTACTCTTCTTCTTTGGGCACATTTGGCATGGCGCTAGAACCCTGTTCAGAGATGTTTTTGCTGGTATTGATCCAGATTTGGACGCTCAAGTAGAATTTGGAGCATTCCAAAAACTAGGGGATCCAACTACAAAAAGACAAGTAGTTTGATACAACATTGCTTCCTTATCTATTTTTTTTTTTTTTTTGACATGGGGTTACCGGAGACATTTTGATCTGAATCGCCCACTTGTCTTTGAGTCTTGCTCCTTCTTTAATCCAGGAGATGGCTCCAAATAAACAGGTACGGAAGCTATAATTGTAAACCACAATCAAATCTATGGAAGCATTGGTTTATACATTCCTCTTAGTCTCGACTCTAGGTATAATTTTTTTCGCTATCTTTTTTCGAGAACCACCTAAAGTTCCAACTAAAAAGATGAAATGATTTTTCATTATCTCGCTTGAAGTAATGAGCCTCCCAATATTGGGAGGCTCATTACTTCAACTAGTCCCCGTGTTCCTCGAATGGATCTCTTAGTTGTTGAGAAGGTTGCCCAAAAGCAGTATATAAGGCATACCCAGTAAAACTTACAAGTAAACCAGATATAAAGATGGCAACTAGGGTTGCTATTTCCATTATTATAGAATTTCAAGATCACAATGGATCTATGAGATAAGATTACTTATTTACAATGAAATTCTATACAAAGTCAACAGATCTCAATGAATACAAAATAGGATTTATGGTTACACAAAGCGTTGAGGGTAGTTCTAGATCTCGTCCAAAACGAACTGGTGTAGGGGGGTTATTGAAACCATTGAATTCGGAATATGGTAAAGTAGCTCCTGGATGGGGAACTACTCCATTGATGGGAGTCGCAATGGCCTTATTTGCAATATTTCTATCTATTATTTTAGAGATTTATAATTCTTCCGTTTTACTAGACGGAATTTCAATGAATTAGATTTCTCAGAATCACTAAGTCCTAGCTTTGTTTTGCTTTTCACTCTAAAGAAAAGCGTTTAGGCTTGTATTTTGGGTCCGTTTTGGCAGTTCGACCGCGGAATTTTTTTGTTTCTGTATTTGCGGAATATGAGTGTGTGATTTGTTAAAATTGATCCTATTGATAGTACAGAGAACAAGTCTGTCATCTTGATAGAGATGGTTTCCCTCGTCAGATATTCATTCTAGTATCTGGAGCACGAAATATATGAAATAGATTACGAAGTATTAGAACTATGATTCATACTTAATATTCAGACCTCGCGGCCGGACTCCAAAAAATCTTTCAAACTCCTCTTCATGCTTATTTTGATCACAGGGCAAGTGTGTTTTTTTGTTATTATATCTATTCATTGAATAAGTGATGATACAATGGTTCTTACTCAGAGAATTGTTGGACTTAGCTTGAAGGTTTTATCGAATCATCGCGGTTCTAGTATGAATCTGGGGTTTCAATCGGTTCATGGGGTCTTAACAAGAGAATTCCTATCAAGCACTAAAAAAGAAAGTAAACCCATATTACAAACAAAAATAATAAATCAAAGAAAGTAAATAGGTAAATAGAAGATTCAAGAGGCCTGTGACGATCAACATCAAGACGAATGCGCCAACTTGATATTTTGGCATTATAACCACAAAAAATAGTTTCAAGAATAGTTTTCGGATTTTTTTTGTTCTTTTATATCTTCTGAAAAGATTGAATCATAGGATTAAGACGTTTCTTTACTATTACACATATTTGTTTCCACCAGTATTTTGGTCTTTCTGTTTGAGCTGTACGAGATGAAAGTCTCATTTACGGTTCGTGGAGGGGGAGTCCCCTTGGGTTACCTATCTCAATAAAGTCTATGATTGGTTCGAAGAACGTCTTGAGATTCAGGCGATTGCAGATGATATAACTAGTAAATATGTTCCTCCTCATGTAAACATATTTTATTGTTTAGGGGGAATAACGCTTACTTGTTTTTTAGTACAAGTGGCTACGGGGTTTGCTATGACTTTTTACTATCGGCCAACCGTTACTGAGGCTTTTGCTTCTGTTCAATACATAATGACTGAAGCCAACTTTGGTTGGTTAATCCGATCCGTTCATCGATGGTCGGCAAGTATGATGGTCCTAATGATGATTCTGCACGTATTCCGTGTGTATCTCACCGGTGGCTTTAAAAAACCCCGTGAATTGACTTGGATTACAGGCGTGGTTCTTGCTGTCTTGACCGCCTCTTTTGGCGTAACCGGTTATTCCTTACCTTGGGACCAAATTGGCTATTGGGCGGTAAAAATAGTAACGGGTGTACCGGAAGCTATTCCTGTAATAGGATCCCCTTTGGTAGAGTTATTGCGAGGAAGTGCTAGTGTGGGCCAATCCACTTTGACTCGTTTTTATAGTTTACACACTTTTGTATTACCTCTTCTTACTGCCGTATTTATGTTAATGCATTTCTTAATGATCCGTAAGCAAGGTATTTCCGGTCCTTTATAAATAAAGGATATAAATCATAGATAGTTGTAATCAATCATTGATCACTTGGGGGAGAAGAGTATTTCATTGCTATAAATATGGATTATTGAAAAGAATAAGACATGTATTTGGATATTTTCCTTCAACTTTACAAAAAAAAAATTGTATTATTTATTTGACATGACTAGTTGACGGGAATTTTCCTAAGAGAAAATGGATTATGGGAGTGTGTGACTTGAACTAGTGATAAAGCCGTGTAGATATGTGCTTTTTTCTGCCACATTGAAATTCACAAATAAATGTGTCTTTGTTCCAACCACCGCGTAAGCTCCGTACAACAAAGAAAGGGTAGGCGGTTTTGCTTGCAGAGATTTTTTCTATGATCAGACCCAATCATGTCGTGCATGAGCAGGGCTCCGTAAGATCCAGTATGATGCGGGATAATCCGTATTATGTTTTATCTATTCTGTTTAATTATT